GTTCATTGCTGTGCTTACACACAAGGCTACCCTTCTCCGAAAGCTACGCGGGACCACCTACCACTAGTCTTCGGCCGGAGGGGTTTATTGCACAAAAACGCCGGGACGCAGGCTCCCGAAGAGGGAAGCCCAACGAATGTCAGATGCAAAGTTCCGCACCTCATTAAGATCATATTGGCATACTCTCCCAAAAAAAAAAGAGCAGACCCCATTGAAGACGAGAGTAAGGGGTTCCTCCAAGGCCATTTCTGTCCACCGCCCTTCTCACGGAACCGTACGTGGACGTTACCGCTCATACAGCTCCCAGCCAGCAAGCAGTTAGCCTTCCTCTACAAGAAATGGAAATGTGGATGAATCGAATGAAATCGAGGAATTCGGTTTTTCTTTTCAGACATGATAAGTAAGAGCATCCCTTTCACAAAAACCTACGGATCCCCCGAGGAACGCCTGCCACTTCAGCACCTTGTGATCTTTGAGAAGATCATTACGAGCCCTTTCCTAGAATGTTTTTGTAGATTCCGAAAATTCCAGAGTGGATCAGGACGAGAATGAATCCGGGAATCCAGGGCATACTCATCCTGGAGCTTCCGCTCTCCTCTGGGAAGGGCTTTTTTATGGATAGAGAGATGAGGAGAGGTATTTCTTACTCGACTAAAAGGAGAGGGTAGCCTCCCGTAAAATAAGAAAGTATGAAAAACTGGATTAAGAGACGAAAATTCTTCAAAGAAAGCCATAGAAGTTGTATCATCTATTATATTCCAGCGTGACTGCTCACGTCGGGATAATCTTGATTTTAGAATACCTTTAATATACTTTGAAATATAAGCTCCACCCCCTTCTTCACTGCGTATACTCTCTTCTCTCACTGCGAATGATGCCAAAAAGAGTTCAGCTCGCAAGCGGAGTCTCATTGGCCGTGAATCAGAAGCTACCATGTTCTAACTTGCACTTAGTCAATTGGGGGGAAGATTAACCACAACAAATCGTAAACATCAGATCGGACCTTTAATAACAAGAATTTGATTAGCGTTCTTTCTTTTAGTTTGAACAACAAAGTCCGGGCCAACAATATCCCAAGTTAATCTGTAAAAGTCAGCTGGAAAACCATCCGAGCCAGGGGATTTGTCGAGCGGCATGCTGAAAAGACAATTTGGAATCTCCTCCGTAGTAACCTGTTGCAGAAGATTCGCTTGCATCTCGTTGGAGCATCTGAAGTCGATAAAAGAGCGAAGGGATGAGATAGAGGCTCGAGTGTGGTTCACCGGTGAAAACTGAAACAGGTTGGAGAAGTAACGAATGGCTTCTTCTTGGATATCACTTGTTCGAAATAGATCCACACCTTGATCTGATGTAATTCTGCGGATTGCATTAGCAGATTTTCTGGCTTCGGCAACTCCATGAAAGATCGCCGATGAAAAAAAAGGCAATATCCACTCGTAGATTGGCTTGGTTATATTTATATAAGGGCTATTTTGCATATTTTGAATGTTTATAGGCAGTAGGGTAAGGAAAGGATCATAAATCTATGATAATTTCCGAGTTGCAAAATCCAAATACAACCTGACTTGAATCCTTACTGGACTACTTCATATGCCTTCCGCACACAGGACAGAGGAATTCACTCCACACACGAGCCAACTCCCCTAAAAGGCCTTTCTTTCATGCAATTGGCGACGCCATCGCCTATATCTTTCTTGTTAAGATCTTAAGCTTCCTGGACGTCTACAAATCTGTTAGGCAGGAAATGTTTACATTGGGGAAGAGTTCATGCTATCATGTCGCTAAAAAGTGGGCTCGGGGAACGCCTACTACTCGACTAAAAGGAGAGGAACGCCTTTGACTTCTTTCTCTTTCGAAAAAAAGGAATGTAGTTAGCCTAATCACTGGGATGATGATTGGATCAGCAACTTCTCTTGAAGCTGGACATGGTAGGCTGGTTTTGTCAACTTATTTGCTTCCGCGCTCTCTTCTGTAAACGACCTGCTTACTTCTCCACTGACCCACTCATAGACTTTCTCTTATAGACTACGCATGAATGCTTTCCTATATCAAGAAGAAAGCGAGAAGTCCGTTGGGATGCTAGATAGACTGATTCCCCTGGGTCCATAGCGTCACACCCTCATAAAGACAGTGACGTCCTATCCTATCATGCTCTCACAGGCGAGAAAGTTCTTCCTTCTAATTGAATGTCCTATTCCCCTGCCCGAGTCACTCTTCTTCCAGGCTTAAGGGGCAGCCAGGACATCAGAAGTCAATTCAAGACTTAACAGGATCGGTATATGGTTTTGCATCAAAGGCAATTCGCGGTGAAAGAAAGTAGTCTCTGTTAGCTCTTGCTTCAACCTTGACATCAGTCAATGAGGTTCCTAGGAAAGTCAATGATTTTGTTGCAAAAGCTCTTCTTCTAGCTACAAGCATTCCCTCTTCAGTGGAATGAACTACTTGTCAATGAAAGGGCCGTCAATTCCCCATCAACTGGATAATTAGCATCGGAATCAGACTCAGAAAGGGAAGCGGATGCCACAACTACTGTAAAGTCAAGAGTTTCATAAGGAAGGTGACGCATCAAATGCTACTATAGTCGACTCAGTTACTGGTTTTGCTGTATTAGTAGCGAAAGGCTGAGGCGTATAATAGAACAAGGTATGTTCCGGTAAAAGATTATCTGGTTGGGATAGGGATCTCTCCTTCTTCATTTCTCAAGGCCGGTAAGGAATCAAGAAAAGTGGTTGGGAAGTGCCCGGCCATCTACTAAGAGCTACTAGGAGCTAACTAGCTATTTTGGAAATGCTCTAAACCGTAGAATCACAACAGCCCTTCTCTTAGGGCAACAGGGGAACAAGGAACCAGGGAAAGACCAACACAACTTCCTTGACTTCCTAGGCTTAGAAACCCATTCCTATAAACGGGAAAAGCTTACTAACCTTACAACTCTGGAAGGGATTACTTTCTTACCAACTGACATGGCTTACCTGGCTTACCTTACTAACAACTAACAAACATTCCTGGGATTACTTCCTGACAGGGCTTAGCTTACTTACTAACCTTCCTTACACGGAATTACAGGGAAGCCAACACCCGGGATGTTCCGAGTGAAAGTAGAAGTTTAACCGGAACTGTCGAAAGATTACTACAGAAGAACCCATAAGATGTCCCTTACATATACCGATGTAAACAAAGATCTGAACGATTGAGAGAAGGAAGATAGAGGAAAGCAGGAGAAACACAAACTGACCGAGCTAGCGATGTTCCTATTAGGCTTGGAGAATTACTCGGAGGATGAAAGAAAGAGACAGGGAACAAAGCACAGTATACATCCTACTAGAGCTGCTAACCGGTATTCCTCGGTGGTTCCGTCCTTTAAGCCAGGGAAGCGAAAAACACAATGAACCAAGCGGAACAGACGGGATACAGTCACATCAGTACAAACAAACAAGGAATACTAATTAAACAGAAACTACACTGGGTACGTACTTAGCTACGGTCGCTCGGAGGCCGTTCTTCGAGTAAGAGACTAAGCAGGCTTCGCTCCTTCGTTTCGTACAGGTGCTGAAAGTCTAGACAGCGGGCCCTCTCCTTTCCGACTGGGCTAACTCGGGGAAGGGTCAATCTCCTCCGGAGCATGCTGCACAACCACTCATTCGTCCTGACTAAATAGTAGAATCTATCTCTCAGCGATTCTTTTCTCCGCCAATAACCCCTTCCCAACCAGCCCGCCCGATCGATTTTGGAAGATCGGCTAATTTAAAGGGGTTAATCTGGTCCGGAGTTGTCGGAACGAATCGTTTGCTTTATCAAAAAAAGCTTTATTAGGGGGTCTTGGTTGGCCCCCCTATTTTCTTATAGCTGGCGTCGACCCGCTTTGCGATACGGACGGACACGAAGAAAAAGGCAGGCAGCGAAAATGCAAAAGAGAAGACCAATGATCCCCGCCCCGGAGCATGTTATTGACTCAACCACTAATCTGTTGAATGAAGGTAGCTTGCTTACTCTCAGCCACTAGTTAGAAGGAAATCCCTCTCCTTTTAGTCGAGTTACTAATTGATAGTACCTCTCCAATGGCCATTGCTGGGGTGGGGCATTCTATCAAGTTAGAGCCGGTGCTTAAGTTGCCTGAGTTTGGGTTGAAACTTATGGCAGAGACCTTGCAGCTGAGGAAAGGGTTGGCTAACATAGCTCGCCCTATAGTAATATGTCGACCGCGCCACATTAGGTATAACTGGTAAGCTAAAGGAAAAGGGAGCTGTTGTCAACCAACGGGAACTAGTTATCCTGTCTATTCATTCTCTTTCTTCTAGTTAGTCAACGGGCGTAGCAAGAAAGTAACCTAACCTATTTATCGGGATGTAGTAACAAAGCCAAGCACTTGTTTTACCGTGGAAAATCTCTATTTACATAGAAGAGAGCGCAGCAACTCCCCCATTAATTAGGAACCGGTGGAACTGGAGCACTTGTTTATTTACCATCTCCTTATACTTGAAGACTCTCGCCCGAATTCATTAGTATTAGTTGGTACTAGAAATGTGAGAAAAGTGAACGAAAGCGCTAGCGCGTAAGCAAATCCCTTTAGCCCGTCCACTACCGAAAGAGAAAGAAAAGAAAGAGCAAGAAAAGAGAAATGCCAACCCGTGGGATGAGAAGTTGCAGAGTAGCTGATAGTGGCCTCCCTCTCCGAGTAAGAAATACCTCTCCCAAGGGTCAAGTCACTCCATACCTTTTTAGTCGAGTAAGAAATACCTCTCCCAAGGGTCAAGTCACTCCGTACCTTTTTAGTCAAGTAAGAAATACCTCTCCTAACATGACTTCGAGAATTGGGCGGAGCTGGAACATTTGATGCAATAGCTGACAATCCAATGGGAATTATCCAATCGAAGGAAGAATGATTCATGACTACTCTTGCTGCTTTGAAAGAACTCTCTGAGCTTGGTTTTCAGTCAACTTTATCTCTCTCTCTTTATGAGCGGTGGTCATGCTCTGTACATTCTAGTATATGTTGATGATCTTAGAATCACATGGTCCAATCCTCTGAATATTGATGACATAGTATGCATCAAAAATGCCATCTTTTCTATAAAGTATCTGGCTCAATCTTGGTCAAAAAGTGAGTAGAACTTCTGCTTCTATCTTTCTCAAAACATTACTGATCTATTGGTCAAGGCTGGCATGGAAAGAACCTCTCCCTTCTCCCATAGTCACTTCTGGGTCCTCTTTGTCTGCTCTGCTGTTGGAAGTTCCACTTTGCTAATCCTCATCTCTATCGTAGCATTCTTGGTGGTTGCTAGCATAACCAGACCTGACATAGCTTACTCAGTGAACTTTCACAATTTCTGATGAGACCTTAGATAGAAAAGAAGGTTTAGATTCCTGTTTCTATTCCTTCCTATTAAACGCTTTCAAAAGATTGTTGAGATATCTTCTCTGAATTGTCTGCACTTGACACTTTCCTCTCAACTTGCTCTTGTTTTAGTGATGCTGATTGGCCTTCGTGGGAATTTCTAGATCACTCTCAGGATATTGGCTTTTTCTTGGGAGATCCTACGGGAAAAGAAGGAAATAAGTAAAAATAAGAGAGTCAGAGTATGGGTCCATGTCCGCCACCGCAAGTGACTTAGTCGGTCTCCTTACTGATCTGAATCTTTCTCTCAATCTCCATGTCTTGTGAAAAGAAGCACAAGATCTCGATGAATCAACCTCAGGAAGAAACATTTGACACGGGATTCTCACTAGATTCGGTATACAGTTCAAGAATCAGGGAGACTGATCATCTCATATCTTGCTCACCACAATTAGCTGAGAAATCACGTCCATCAACATAGATTTTGATCCTCCAAGTCCTTGTGAATTGAGTTGGGAGAGTGATGAACTAGCTATCGGGGGTATGGATACATAAGCAATAGTCCTTCTTTTTCGGCTCTACGTTCTCAATGCTTCGCTTCGTCAGTCTGCGACTCACCTCGCCTCTCTCCTCTTCATCCCTATTCTATGGCCCCTAGGTTAGAAGTGAGTTTCAGTTCTCTTAGGTCTCTTTCCACATATACAAACTGAGAGTTCAGTCTCATATAGCATGAGGGGACATGGCTTGGTAATCGATTCAAATTCATTCCCTCTGATCGGCAATGACAACATCATCACCGAGTACCGCGTACGATGTAAAGCGTACACCAGGCAGGGTCAGGGTGCACCTGTTTCGCACACCACCACACTAATATATGGTGTGATAGCGCGAAAGTAGGCCAAGAACCGTGATATCCCAATGGCTGCCCTGCCACAAAGCATACTTGAGAGAACCTTCGTTTAAGTTTAACAAAAGGCACCTCAAAGATATTGCATGCAAATGCAGAATTAACCACACTTGAGGCAAAGTAGCGGTCAAATAGGTACTGCACCACCTCAAACAGAAAGACTAAAGGCCAACGATCAGTGGCCGACTTTAAGTCAAAGGAGAAAGAGTGCCTACTGCCAACCAGTCGATCAAAAGGCTGTGTTTGGTTAAAAGTCCGGGGAGACGTCTTCTCCGCCCCCCCAAACATGGAAGGGGTGTAACAACCTATGATTAACGTAGTTCCCAATGGCGAATAGAAGGCTTTTGCCACCTCCCTCAACAACCTGACCTAGTCGGCCCATCCTCCGAGGTTTTTGTTCTGCTGATAGCTCTTTTAAAGAAGAGGTCTCAACGAGCCTCCTGAATTTCATTTCATCCATACAGGAGAATGCATCATTCTTATCGCAGAATGGAAACAAACCGGATTGGATTCGCTCTGGCCATAATAGACCTTGATTGAGTAACCGGGTATCCACTGGTACACATCACCTGTATCATGTAAGAGAAAGAATCCACTTTCAAAGCGAGAGACGGAAAACATGACCTAGCTTTCGCCAGCGCCTTCGGAGGACCCCTCCTGTTGACAAATTGTTCAACCGGAACAATCGTTTTTTGGGGCACCTACGACATCCTACTAGGCACTCCTTGGTTGATAACACAAAAATTGTTCCCTACAGTCTTCATTCTGTCTTTCTGCAACAGTAAGAAAGCAAATCGTAGATAGCAGAATACCGGGAATATCAATACTATTGGGATAAGAGCAATATTGCATATTGCCTAGATGTTAGCAGTTGCTATCTCTTAGCAGTTTAATGCGGTTGAATGCGATCCCCGTTAACTCTGGTTTTTAGAGCTATGAGTTGAAGAGTGAGATAGACGTCTAAGTTTGAATGTTTACCGAAGGGCGGAATGATTGCCCATTTTCAGACTTACCGAGTGGGAATAGCAGTCAATCTGAGATTGCTTAAATCTCATAAAGTAGTAAGACTACCTCTTTTTTTGTAAGTGAACGCAAGGCTAACATAAGCTAGAGTTGAACGATCTACTGAAATAGCCTGATGATGAATGGAACCTCTTGAAGACATTACCTTGGCTTTTGATTTTAGGTCTTGAATTCTTTCAGATCCTGCCCCGCTTACTTTCGCTAGGCATAATAGGCCTCTCTCACTCCTCACCGAAACTGCGAAGGGACGGTGAAAAAATGGCGGCTTGGCTTACCGCAAGTCCCTACACAAGAGCTTGTTGACCATAGCAGAGACACGGCCGTACTGGTTGGGCGATGGCACAGTACGCGGGACCCTCGTATGAAACCCCACTGAGCTTCCGGTGGAACGGACTATTATCGGATGGGACACGCCTATAGCTAAAGGAACGTACAGCGAGCCGTAGCGGGAGGGACGTCAGGATACCACGGCCCACGGGCAAGCCAAGCCAGCAACCTTCAACTCCCGCAGGTCGTACGGGGTCTTTCGCCGGAGTTCACGGCGGTCTATTCTCTTTCCAGATTGAGTGGATAGGGGCTTTTGGCTAACGTACATTCAGGGGTCTGCCAGTCAACTACCTTCTCATCTAATGAGGTTTTCAATACCACGAGTCCGTCGGTCGTTGTGTGGGCGCCCTCTACTTCTACTTTTAACTAAACGCGAACAGCCGGCATTGCAAGCAAATAGAGAGCCCCCGCCCGTTTGAATCGTTGCGAGCCGGAAAGCGTACCGGCAGTTTGAGTCGCGAAAGGACCGCTTGCTTGATTTTCTTATTATTCTAAATAATAGATATATAAGATTATCTATCTATAAACAATAAGAAAATCATTATTTTATCTAATTGGCTATAAACAATAAGAAAATCATTATTTTATCTAATTGGGCATTCCTGGGAAGAGGAAGAAGCAGATAGAGCAAAGGCCTCCCCTTTGCTTGCGTCCGCTCTTCCCGAAGTGAGCAAATTGCATGTAGAGATCCGTAGGGGCTTATAGTTTAATTGGTTGAAACGTACCGCTCATAACGGTTATATTGTAGGTTCGAGCCCTACTAAGCCTACCACCCCTTACTCTTCACCCGAAATAAGGCAGTCGAAGTCGGCACAAGAAGTAGGCGGAGTAGAGGTCCAACGGAACTCGACTGAAAGGAGAGGCGTTCCTCGGTTGCGGGTTCAGGTGCGGCTAAATCAATGGGGTTGGCGGAGTTGGTAGGCGTTCCTCGGTTGGCACAGTTCTGTAAATAAGAGATGTCTCATCCGGTTGAGCTGTCGCAATCAGTCTTTCTCTTCCTGTGGTAGCAGAACGAATAGGAGATCCAACATGACTGTATTAAGCCTGTCGCAATCAGGGTTAAGCTAGCTCATTGCCAGAAAGCAAACAGGAGCTCTTATTTAGATCAGAGGACGCTCATCCCAGGTGCTTTAGCAACTCGACTGAAAAGGAGAGGTATTTCTTACTCGAGCACTTGTTGCGAGAGGAACGAGAGTATTTCTAAAAGGAGAGAGGGCGTAAGCATGATTTCGGGGCGGAGCCATATGACGCGAGAGTGTAGACTCTGGAACTCAGGGAGCAAGACCCTAAAGAAAGTTCAAGAAGCTATGAAGAGTGGTAAACTTTAAAAGGAAAGATGGAAACTGGGGAGTTGGCTGATAAAGATGGACAGTAACGATTGCGTAATATAAATTTATCGGCCTCGGCATCGAAAGCGGCTTCCAATTGCTCGGAAATTTTCAGCTATATGGGGGGCTTGGATGGTGAGCAAAAACTATTGATCAAGAAGTTGGTCAATTTTCGCATGAAAGAAGGTAAAAGAACGAGAGTTCGTGCTATTGTTTATCAAACTTTTCATCGCCCAGCTCGAACTGAACGCGATGTAATCAAACTTATGGTTGACGCCGTAGAGAATATAAAGCCCATATGCGAAGTAGCAAAAGTAGGAGTAGCGGGTACTATTTATGATGTCCCTGGGATTGTAGCCAGGGATCGTCAACAAACCTTAGCTATTCGTTGGATTCTTGAAGCAGCTTTCAAACGACGTATAAGCTACAGGATAAGCTTAGAGAAATGTTCATTTGCTGAGATACTGGATGCTTACCAAAAGAGGGGAAGTGCACGTAGGAAAAGGGAGAATCTTCATGGACTGGCTTCCACCAATCGAAGTTTCGCGCATTTCAGATGGTGGTAAAGTGAGACCACATAAAGAGCTCTTCGTCATTCAGTCAGATTATTAAGTAAGATATGGTTTGACCCTTTTCCTTTTTGTTTTCATTTTCATCTAGAAAGCCGGCCTTCCTCATACTCCTCCCTTCATTCATTGAGTTAGAGGAATCCATAGGAGGCCCACCCGGACCAGAGGTGGCCGAGAATCTTATGTCAAAAGGACTAACGACGATGAAAGAGGAGAAGGAGGAGTAGGAGGAGTCAGACGGAATCAAATGATTACGAGATAGACAATGAGACCAGGGAGAGCAAGAGCACTTAGACAATTCACTTTGAGTACAGGAAAGTCTGCTGGTAGGAATTCCTCAGGGCGTATTACGGTGAAAAACCGAGGGGGGATTCTCAATCTCTTCTTGGTCTTTTTCATCACCGTAGTAATCTCTTTCCTCCGGATCAAAGTCAGCCACCTACTGGGTGGTCAGGCTTTGCCCCTGTTGGAGCCCATTATATGGGCTGCAGTAGGAGGGGAAGCACTTCCT